CGATTCGAATTGAAGTGGAAAATCATCCAGAACTGTAACTGTTTAGTCAAAACACGAATTCATTTTGACAAAACCATCTAGTTCCCTTTTCTTATTGTGGGTATATCTGGTTACCGACTGACTTGACTGGGATCCTGTTCCTGGTTTACTTAATTTTTTTTATTTCCATTTTCTTTAGTTAGTATAACTCTACATGTTACGCTTAGACAAATTCTCTTGTTTTCCCCTAGGATTCTGGCTAAAGAAAGTGACTTCCAACTAAAAATAAGATTGAATTCGGAGGTCTTTTTCGTTTTTTTTTTCTTAATGATTTAGAATGAAATAAGTATTCAAGTGTAGGAGAATGGATAGGTATTTTTATCTCAAGATTTCGAATATCTTAATCTTACTTTTTTGTTGTACTTCACTAGGTTTAAGTAAGGTATACGAAGAAAAAGCTTATTTTCTATTTTACATTGTTTTGACATTGAAACTTACCAAAGGGATTCGTTTTTCAAAAAACTTTAGCTTGTCTCCTAGATCTATGTGAATAACTCTTTGGAGTTTTTCACCGGACTCATATCTTTGACTTCTTAAATTCATTAAGGTTAGGCATACCAACTAAAAGGAGTATCACTAACTTATCCCCTTGATTGGGGTCGACGGGGAAATTCATATGGAGTTTCTCTCCGAAGATTAAGATTCGATGATTTGCTTATCAATGATTGGATAGGGATCCATTACACCCCTTGAAATACGTTTTTACTTCCATTTTGTGTTCTGTTTAAAATGATTCCTGTGAGTGAGTTTTTAGGAAGAATTTTCTTTCGATGAACTAGCCGGTCAGTTCCAAATAAAGAATGAAGAAATCCAAACTATACAATTTTTTATTTCAAATCTTCATTTTATTTTCTATTTATAGGGCTCTAGGGCTATACGGACTCGAACCGTAGACCTTCTCGGTAAAACAGATCAAACTAACTGATTATTATCAAAATGATCTGAACTGTTTTAAAAACCCAACATGCATTTTATTTTGCATTGGGCTCTTTCATTAACTGATAGAAATATCAGCCAATCCACCATATTCTTTCTTAATAGAAAAATAAGATAAGGAGATGGCTCCATGTGCTCTGATTCATTATTTTGGATTCTGCTCCAGGAGCACTACCAAAGTGTTTCAAGGGTGGAGTTATCTTGACGTAGGTCTGCCTATGGCCTAGATCGTTTTAAGTTAAATGAAGTCTCTATCGTTCGTTTTAAAATGAAAATAAAATATGAAACCTCATACACCTTAAAGTTCATAATACGAAAAGAGATTTTTTGAGGACCTTATACTCATTATGCCTAGCATTGAATGCACTGGTATTCACCTTATCAATACCTCAAATCAATGATGGAGTCTGTTTGGCATCTAAAAAAGAGCACCAAAATCGGACCGACCCATTTGTCAGGCTATTGTTCCCTCAAAGTTATGGAGTAAGACATCGATTTCACAATAAAATCAATTTATTTCAGTGTATGATGGACTCCCCCGAAAAAAACATTGGCGCGTGTGTAAACGAGGTGCTCTACCAACTGAGCTATAGCCCTTAGTGCTTGTGATGCGTATTTTATTATTTTATCATGTATATAATTTCTTGTCAAGGTGAATATTCTATGATCCAACATCCATAATTTTAATTTTGCGGAGTGTTTTAGATTATTATTGCTTATAAGGAATATGATATTTATAATCCATATAATCCATCGATGGGATGGGTTCCATTTGGTTGCCTTTGGCATGATAAATTACCTACTTAACTCAGTGGTTAGAGTATTGCTTTCATACGGCGGGAGTCATTGGTTCAAATCCAATAGTAGGTAGAACTTATTAGATACCGCAGTCAATGGTATCTAATAAATTTTTTGCCCCACCCTCTTTTTATTCATTTTGTATTCTTATTGATTTCTTATTTCATTTTTGAAACGCAATGAGTTGTATCAAAATTGGACTCCAATCAAGCAAGATCCAATCGAAATAAGGTTTCGAAAGAGAACTTCTTTTGATTATTCGAACGTACCAACTGCTTATGAAATCACATTGATAGCCTCTACTCTTGTCCTAGCCCGTCGGAGAGCTAGATTTGCCTCAATTATTTGTCTCTTTCCTTCAGCTTTTCTCAAATTAGCTTCTGCTATTTCAAGAGCTTGCTGAGCTTCTTGCGGATCAATATCATTACCTTTTTCCGCATCATTTACTAAAACAGTGATTTCGTTTTGGCCTATTCTAGCAAAACCACCCATCAGAGCCATCGTTAACCATTCGCCGTTAAGGCGTATTCTCAAAATCCCTATATCCACAGCTGTAGCAATAGGAGCATGATTTGGTAATATGCCAATTTGACCGCTATTCGTAGATAAAATGATTTCTTTTACTTCTGAATCCCAAACAATTCGATTAGGGGTTAGTACACAAAGATTTAAGGTCATTTCTTCAAATTGCTCTCCATTTCTAAGTTCATAGCCTTCGCGGTAGCTT